TTTACCTTCGACGCAGTACTCATACTGGAAATTACGATCAAGAATTACTCTATCAATCACCATCTACTTCAGAGATACCTTTTGGATTTGAAAAAGATTTCAAATCCAAAAGGTATCTCTGAAGTATCTTCCTACGAATTAGTGAATAAGGCAGGGTTTTCTTGTGCAGAATAAGAAACAGCGGGTCAATCATTAAGCATTAAGATGAAAAATTTTATTGTCGATATGAAATATTCATACAAATTCATACAAATAAAAATGCGGGAGAGATGAAGAAGATGCAGGTTCATTTATCTGATTGGCTAGTAAAGCATGAGCTAATTCATAGATCTTTAGGCTTTGATTGTCGAGGAATAGAGACTTTACAAATAAAAATCGAGGATTGGGATTCCATTGCTGTCATTTCATATGTATATGGTTACAATTATTTACGCTCCCAGTGTGCCTATGATGTAGCACCAGGCGGATTTTTAGCTAGTGTGTATCACCTTACGAAAATACGATATGGTATAGATAAACCAGAAGAGGTATGCATAAAAGTATTTGCTTCCAGGAGTAATCCTAAAATCCCGTCAGTTTTCTGGATTTGGAGAAGTGCTGATTTTCAGGAACGGGAATCTTATGATATGTTGGGAATTTCTTATGAGAATCATCCTCGCCTTAAACGTATCTTGATGCCTGAAAGTTGGATAGGCTGGCCTTTACGTAAAGACTATATTACGCCCAATTTCTATGAGATTCAAGATGCTCATTGATTTAAATTAAAATGAAATCTGGAGTCGTGTCGTATAAGTAAGTCGTATAAGTAAAAAAGCGGTTTTTTATCATTCAATGAGCATCTTGGCATTTCCCTTCTAGATGAAAAAGAGTAACTGGACTTTCATTCGTATTGTGGAGGGGCTAAAATAAAAAAATAAAAAGAGGTTCTCATTGCTATTCCCCAATTGGGAAGATATCATATAATATACATTTCATATGAGCAGATCCTGTCCTTCCACTCTTTGATTGAATTCTTTTAGCTAATTTTTTTTAGCTATTAAATTTGAGATATATACAAAAATTTAACATACTTTTGGAATAAGAAAAGTATGAACAGAGAGTAAAAAAATACAAATGAAAAAGAAAGTAAAGAATATCTATTCCGATCCGTCTCAATGAATTAATTTCATTTGTATGAGGTATGAATATCTATCCGATACATTATTCACGTGTCAGGAACCAGATTTGAACTGGTGACACAAGGATTTTCAGTCCTCTGCTCTACCAACTGAGCTATCCCGACCATTTCTCGTGCATCATCTTAGCAGAATACTTATATCTATGTCAATGAATTTCTTAGATCTTCAAAAAGAAGACTTTCTTTGTTTGTAAATGTAAGTAAAAAAATATGGACTATGAATAATTCAATAACGGAGATTCCTTGAACATATATGTTCATATTGTATTATACAAAACAAATGAGATTGGATTGGAAAAAGATACGAAGATTTCTATTCGTATTCATTTGTGAAAGAACAGAGTGAATGAAATGAGAAATATATTTCAGTTTGTTTAAACTGAGCTCCACTGATGAGAAAAAAAAAAAAGAAAGAGGATGAGGATAAATAAAAAGTTAGGAAGTAAAATGGGCTTTTTATTGGGGATAGAGGGACTTGAACCCTCACGATTTAAAAATTCGACGGATTTTCCTCTTACTATAAATTTCATTGTAGTCGGTATTGACATGTAAAATGGGACTCTCTCTTTATTCTCGTCCGATTAATCTTCTAAAGATCTATCAAACTCTGAAATGAATCATTTGATCACTGAATATTCAAATTCGATTCTTTTTTCAACTTCAATCATTTTTCATATATTTTTTGATCTCTATTATTCTAATTAATAGAATAATAGAAATGAAATAGAGGGTTTCTATAGATCCTTATCTCATACTATTACTCATATTAATAGTAATCTAAATATGAAAGAAATAAAAAATATAAAAAAGAATATATTATTTCATAAGTTCATAAGAGAGTTCTACTATTCTATTCTAGAATAATTAGAATAATAGAATTCATAAATCAATTCTATTAGCTATTAGAATAGAAATAGAATATATAATGAATATATATATACTAAAATATATAATTCTAATATAAAGAAATAGAATATTTCTATTTTCATATCTCATATATAGAGATACAGAATAGGATTCAATCTAAGATTCGGGTTGTGATTAATCGTTTGCTATGTCAATATGTATACGTACGTATTAGGTATATAAAGTTATCCTTTCTGTCATTTCAATAGAAGGATTTTAGCTACTAACGTAACGTAGTCAATTTCATTCGTTAGAACAGCTTCCATTGAGTCTCTGCACCTATCCCTTCTTATTCTCATTTTCCATCGTTTTTTCTCTCAAAACAAAGATTTGGCTCAGGATTGCCCATTTTTAGTTCCAGGGTTTCTCTGAATTTGGAAGTTACCACTTAGCAGGTTTCCATACCAAGGCTCAATCCAATCAAGTCCGTAGCGTCTACCAATTTCGCCATATCCCCCTTTCCTTTGAGACAAGGATCCAGTTGGAATTCCATCCAACTCTTTCATTTATCTTGACACTATTTAATTCATTAGGTAATGATTCCTATATCGAAAAAGTGTATGCTGCTATTTTATTTTTTTGCCCACCCTCTATTCTATATTCTATCATTTCATCTATATTGGATGAACCTTATTTGTTTCAATACGAAATGATTTTATCATTGATGTATCCGCAATTCAATATGGATAGATATATACCACATATATATATATGCCTTTCCTCCTCCTTCATTTTTACAGTGCAGCTTGGAGTAGTGGAACGGTCAATATTCATTCTTTTTTTTCATTTCAAAATATAAAAATATAATTTCATTGATATATTGATATTTTATTTTCATATATATGAATATGGAATAGAATTTCTATTTAGATCTAGTATATATCTAAATAGAATCTAAAATATATAACAAAAAATATATAACATATAACTAAAAAAGAGAATAAATTTAAAGAATCAAAATAAACAATAAATGAAATAAAAAAAGAAGAAGAATCACTAGGTAATAGCTAAGATCCGATAGTTTCCTGTATTCCTATACACTATTGCTCTTATATCCGCCCGCTTAGCTCAGAGGTTAGAGCATCACATTTGTAATGCGATGGTCATCGGTTCGATTCCGATAGCCGGCTCTTTTTCTTTATCAATTTTTTTCTTTCCATGATTTAAAATCTCTACTCTCGCTTTCTCTAAATGTCGAGTCACCGATCTATTATGTCATGGTAACTTGCAGCTATAGCTATGAATAAAAAAGTTGACTAGATCAATTAGATCTCTACAGAAGAAATTGGAAAACGTAACCTTCGTTTGAATTTCCTATGTATATATATATAGGAAATCAAAATATTGATAATATTTATTTTATTCTGTTTTGTAGGACTTTAGTAAATTGAGTTTTGCTTTGCTGGTCCTTTAGTTCAGTCTGAATTTATATTTTTTTGTCAAATGAAAGCTAATCAAAAAGGAGCCTTTATATGTCTCGTTACCGAGGACCTCGTTTCAAAAAAATACGCCGGCTGGGAGCTTTACCGGGACTAACTAGTAAAAGACCCAGATCCAGAAGTGATCTTCAAACCCAATTGCGCTCTGTAAAAAGATCACAATATCGTATTCGTTTAGAAGAGAAACAGAAATTGCGTTTTCATTATGGTCTGACAGAGCGACAATTACTTCAATATGTGCATATTGCTGGAAAAGCCAAAGGGTCAACAGGCCAGGTTTTACTACAACTACTTGAGATGCGTTTGGATAACATCCTTTTTCGATTAGGTATGGCTTCGACCATTCCTGGAGCCAGACAATTAGTTAACCATAGACACATCTTAGTGAATGGTCGTATAGTGGATATACCAAGTTATCGTTGCAAACCCCGAGATATTATTACTACGAAGGATAAAGAAAGATCGAAAGCTCTGATTCAAAATTATCTTGTTTCATCCCCCTACGGGGAATTGCCAAACCATTTGACTATTGACTCCTTACAATATAAAGGATTTGTAAATCAAATAATAGATAGTAAATGGATCGGTCTTAAAATAAATGAGTTGTTGGTCGTAGAATATTATTCCCGTCAGACTTGATTCTAACGAAAATACAAAAGCAAGGTTCATACCAATTTTGACTCCTTTCGCTGAAGTAAATAGAGTACCTTGTGCTCTGTCTCATTCACGTATCAAAAAAGGATCGGCAATAGGATTTTTTTTTTTTTATTTTTTTTCTTCTTTTCAATAGATTTCTATTTGTATTTCTTTTACCTATCACAGGGATTAATTAGGGATAGAGAATGTCTATTAAATAAGGGTGTTACCGTTAGAATAATGATATCAATTCTTATTTTATTTGATACATTGTAGTCGGTAACGTTGATGAATGAAAAGAAACGGAGAGAGAGGGATTCGAACCCTCGGTAAACAAAAGTCTACATAGCAGTTCCAATGCTACGCCTTGAACCACTCGGCCATCTCTCCTACAGAATGTTATTCTTGACCAAAACCCAAATGAATAGCGAGTCCTTCATCTGAATTGTAGTACATGTATGACGGTCCTATGGTTCCATAAGAAGAAATTTTTTTTTCCAATTTCCTATTTATCAACAACAACTTCTTTCATCAGCTAACCCATGGAATTCATGAATCGTCCGATGAATCTTTCTATTTCAATTGTATGGTGTGGCACATACACGTTATGCAAACAAAAAGGATGGTTTTTTATTTGAATTTTATTTTATCATGGAATTATTATTCTATTCTTTTCCTTTTTGAATCATAACCAAATCAAAAATTCTCGAGTTATAAAAATCCATAGTAAATTTGGTTATGAAACTTAGATTTAGATGAAATAGTAATAGTCATTGGTAGATTACGAAATTTGAATGAAATTGAATCTGATTCAACTATTTCATTTCATCTTTGTTCAAAAA